CTATTTAATAGATGGGGTATATCTCTAAACGAGATAAATAGGGTATGTATTAGATATTAGAATTAAGACTAATAATAAATATGTATGTTGAGCCATATCAAAAAATTGATAGAATAGATACTCATACAAATGAATCATGTGCCAGGAACCAGATTTGAACTGGTGACACGAGGATTTTCAGTCCTCTGCTCTACCAGCTGAGCTATCCCGACTATTCCTGATGAATCATCCTCATTTTACCAGAGGATTTTTTTTTATGTCAATTAAAAGGGTATTACAAAGTTTTATCTAGACCTTAGAGTTTCTTGTATCTTCAAAAAAAAACTTTGTCAATTTCAATACGAATAATGAGATGGACCATGAATCTTTCAAAGGGTAATTCCTTGCTCAAAGATGTTCATTTATACTGTATGTACGTCCAAAATAGATCACATATTAAACTTGTGATAAGAGAAAACAATTTCGCTTAGATTGGTTTGTGAAAGAGTCAAGTAAATGTGAACGATAACAAATTTTGAACTGCTAACAAAAAAAAAAAAAGGATAAGATAAATAGAGGAGAAAAATGGACTTTTTGGGGATAGAGGGACTTGAACCCTCACGATTTCTAAAGTCGACGGATTTTCCTATTACTATAAATTTCATTGTTGTCGGGATTGACATGTATAATGGGACTCTATCTTTATTCTCGTCTGATTAATAAGTTCTTCCGAGGAACTATCAGACTATGAAGTATGCAGTGAATGATTTGACCAATGAATATTTGATTCTTTATTCAATAGGGAATCGATTCACAACCACTTTTTCTAAAAAAAAACGGATACGCTTTTGGATCGTCATTTATTTTCTTATGCATTAGATATGTTTTTCTTTCATACTTTCTGAAGTTTCGATCCAGGAATTCCTCTACCAACGCAGTCAACTCCATTTGTTAGAACAGCTTCCATTGAGTCTCTGCACCTATCCTTTTTCTATTTTGGGTTTCGGAATCTTTATTTGGATTTGTTTTCCAAAAACAGGATTTGGCTCAGGATTACCCATTTTTATTAATTCCAGGGTTTCTCTGAATTTGAAAGTTATCACTTAGTAGGTTTCCATACCAAGGCTCAATCCAATTAAGTCCGTAGCGTCTACCAATTTCGCCATATCCCCTTTTTGCTTTGTTTTGAGATTCGGATCTCATTATGATGTCGTTTTTTTTTTTCTTTATATTAAAACACTTGAATTCATTAGATACTGATTCCTATCTCGAAAAGTATTTTCTCTTCTTTGATTTGGAGTTCTTGCGCTTTTTCTTTTATCTTGTCTAGGAGATTCATATTTGAGGAGAACCACATTTTGTTCAATCAGAAATGATTCTATCATTTCTGTATCCGCAATTCAATATATATGGATATATATCCCATATATGTCTTTCATCTTATCATTTTTCCTGTGGAATTTAGAATACTTGAAGGGTCTATTCTTTTTTTTCTTACCTTCCACCTTTATGAATGAAGAGGCTTAGTTATAACTCAGTTTAATTCTTTATTTTAAATTAATTTTATTTATTATTCTAAAATTTAGAATAGAGTCAAAAAAATAGATTTTTTTTTTTTAATAAAGCAAAAGAAATAATTAGGGAAATATTATGTATATAATATTGAAATTCAAATCTATTATAGAATTGTATCTGTCTAAAGGATTGTAATTTTCTAATTACAATTAGAAATATATAATATTTCATATTATATTATAGAAGTCTAATAACAAAAAAATGTGAATTGAATTCAAAAACAAATAAAAATGACCCCATAATATTTTTCTATATAAAAATATAGAATTGAAAAATTCTCATTTTACTTTTTTATGTTAGCGTATTGCTATAGTAATTGTTCTATTTTAATATAAAACATATTTTTGATTTTATTATTCTTTTTCTATTCTCAATTCATTTTGAATAGCTAAAATTCCAATAATTTATTAAATTCCTATACATGTAAAATTTCTGTTATGTGAGCCCGCTTAGCTCAGAGGTTAGAGCATCGCATTTGTAATGCGATGGTCATCGGTTCGAATCCGATAGCCGGCTTTTCTATATTTATTCACTTTTTTACATAATTGAGAACCCCCCCTTTTTTTTTTCAAAAAAAAAAATATTCAAGGGTCTTTTTCTAAAAATTAATGATTTTTTATGTTAATCGTGTTATAGGAACTTTCAACTATGTAAAAAAAGAATTCTTTTTTTTCTATATAGAATAGAGGGGTCTGGTCTGGATTTTTATTCAATCCATCTTATTATTCTATTTAGTACAATACCCCCGTAGACCTTGCTTGATTTCTTATTTAATTTAGTTTATTCTGTAAAATAAACTTTTAATATTTAAATTTATAAAATAATTTATAATAGAATTCTATTCTAATTAATTATATAAATTAATTAAGATATAATATATAAATTTATTAAGATATAAATAAATTTAAGGAGTCTTTATGTCGCGTTACCGAGGACCTCGTTTCAA